GTTTGTCGCTAGGTATTTGACCAAATAGGATCGTCCAGTTCCTATAGAACCTATCACTAAAATACCCCTAGAAGGGGATAGGGCTAAGCGGAGCGAAAAGGGTTTTCCATGAGATGGGAAATGAGAACTATTAGCCCCACACGAGGTTTGTGAATAAGTGATTGTCTGATAATGAGCAAGGAATATCCGTCTTTCTGCTAAACAGGATCTATTGAACTCATAATTCATTAGATACTTTTTATGAATGTCAACTAAGTATCGTAAGTAAATGGATCCCGGTTGTTCAATCATTTGATAACCAGAGTCATTCTTTGATAAACGATCACTATGAGTCAGACTCAATAGAATTTGATCAATCCTTTTTTCCGTCGTTAAGGTGGAGAACTGAACCAAGAATTCTCTTTCTTCATCATCAATCGAATCACTGTTCGCGACCCAGGATTCTATTTTATCATCAATCCAATCACCGTTCACGTTTTTTCTTTTTCTTATCAATGAATAGATCTCTTTACTTGTACGACTTAGATGTCTCGTATTTCTCGAAAAAGTGATTCGATTGATGGGATTTGGTATGATACTGATGAGATCGATGAGATTGATATTCAAATATTTCTTCTTAGAACGTATTGATTTGACCCCATAAGCGGGACCACCACCCAATAGCATGTTGCCGCCAGAAGCAGAATCCCGTATTTCTTCCAGAGAATCTCCTAATTGTTCCAGAGCAACTAGAAAGAGATTCTTTAACCAGAAAGAATTCAGTTCAGATGTAGGATACCTATCCAGAAGTTTTCGCAACTCAATCATGTATGATGGAATCATCAAAGATTTGATCTTTTCTAACTCTGTCTGTAACTCACTAGAGGCTCGGAAAACAAAGAGAAGATGTGTACGAACGAGATATCCAGCAACAAGAAGAAGGAAAAGAATTGAATAGAGGAACTCCCAAGCATTTGGTGATCTCAGATGTGTCCATATCAATGGAATGGGTGACTCATTATTTCGATGAATCATTTCTTCGGACAGAAGAAGATTCTGTAAACACTTACTCGAACTCTCACTTATCAGATTCCGTTGTGGAAGAATCGACCACCACTTTTTCTGAGGAATTGGCCATGATATATCTGATCCATGCATAATATCATGAAAAACGGACACAAAATTTTGACTGCCACTTAGGGAATATTGAAAGGGAATATTCAATATCAAATAAATATTGTTTTTTAAGGTGAAATAAAGATATTTACACCCCGTCCAAGTAAGGAACCATGGCATATAGGTTTGGAACAAATTCCATTTTGAGAGATTTGAAAAAGCACTATCTCGTTGAAGGGTTCTACCTACTTCCCCCTTCTCAACGTTTTTCTTTAGACAAAGACTCAGTTCTTTCCTCTTTCCGGACGGCACATATTTCTCAAAACATGGAGTGTGAATCAAACCCATGTTTGAATTGAAACGGAGATAGTGATGCAAGTTTTTCCCTTCTGAATCAGATAGATTCATATCTGAAAGAAGCTGACAATAAGTTCTTTCAAAATTGACTATTTGTTCCTCTATTACAGGTGTTCCAGAAATGTCTGCAATCGAGTAAATAGGAACGGATGGGTCGGATCGAATTGAAAAATGGAAAGATTTGTACAAGTTATACGTTTCGTTACCACTTTGTGGAACATTGTTAGGTATGAATATGCCAGATACCTGTGACTCAATTGGTGAAATAGTCTCTCTCTCTCCCAAAACACGTTTTTTTTTACCGAAACACAAAGAAACTATTTTGTTGCGAATGCACAAGATATTTTGGAATTGTGCATATGTAAAATCATAATTATGGATACGGGTCTTTTCCCCATAAAAATGGAATCCTTTGTTACAATAGAACCAGAAGCGATGGGGATGATTCAAGAATTGAAGTCTATTTGCTCTATAAAAAGAAGATATCAATGCACTTTTCTGAGGATTCAACCAATTGTTTCGATCGTGGGATATCATTGATAAATAGGAATCCGTGTTCTCAAAGGATTTCCTGCGATTTTTTCTAGTACGGAATGAATCAATCATGCACTTTTGTATCTTGTTGAACAAAAAAGGTAATATTGTTCCTGTATTGATTAAAAATTTCGATCTTTGGGAAGTATCATGATCATACAATAAGAAGGGTTTCAATTTATTCAAATAAACGATTTGAACACCTATTGATTCTAACAACTGATTGCCGGGTTGATCATTCAGACCTTTCAATTCATAGATGCGGATTTCGGCCCTATGAATGGAGATATTCCCGAGACTCACAACGAAAAAAGGAAGTGACTTAGATAAAAAGAGAAGCGACTTGGACAAAAGGAGAAGTGACTTGGACAAAAAGAAACGAAGTGACTTGGACAAATCTTGTTTGTCGATAACCTCGGACCAATCAATCGAATATTGATTAATACGTAATCGATCGAACATTACTTGAAAACGGTGTTTCTGCTCAGAAACGAAATGCTCCAAATGTTCCTGGAAATTCTTGCTTCCATTGGAGCATTTGTATCTATATACATTAGGATCCAGATTCGTGGATCTCTCGGTTCGAGAAATAAGAGGATCGAACCACTTCTTCTTAATCTTTTTCAAATTGGATAAATGTTGGTTGATCTTATCTATTATTATAGTTAGATGATTCAGAATATCATTTCCTATTGGGTGCTTTTGAATTCCTATGGGATGCTTTTGAATTCCATATGCGAAGTTGCAATCGGGTCGATTCATTAAAAAGAATCGATTCAATACATTTCTTATGTACCCATAGGTACTATATTGGATTTGAATCTGATTTCGGATCAATCTATATTGATGGATCGCCTCCATTATGTTGTTGTGAGCAAATACCGCTATTTTTGGTTTTGGATCTTCCAAATCATTCCCGCAGGAGATCCGGACCGATTTTTTTTTTATCTTTCGATAAAAAGATTCATTCTCTTCATAAAAAATAGAAGATAGAACCAATAAAGATTTCTTTTTCGATTCATCCCCGGAGTTGAATACCTCATTCAATAATTTTCCGTAGGAATCAATAGACAAGCCAAATTCCTTATTATGATAGGCTAAACCCGGCTCGGTTATTGATAGAGTGAATAGATCTGCCATTTCTTGAAATGTCTCCTCTAATTCAAACTCGTGGTGCAACCTGTATCCCCTTTTGTTCCGATCATGGAATAGATGAAATAAATCAAAAAATGCATTTTCGTTCAAGAATGAAATCTTATTGGAACTGTTCATATCCGGTTCATCCTTCGGAACCATATCCCATCCCGGATCTGCTGCAATCGAATGAACTGAGGAGGTATTTTGTAAATACGTAATTATCTTGAATATATCAACTATTTCTTTATTTTCCGATCGCCTCGAGGGGACAAAAGAAACACCTTGTTGTTTCTTCAACAATTTCTGATCTATAGTCGACCTCTCGGTAGGATTCAAACCCAGATGAAGTTCTGACCATCTATCAGAGAAAAAAGAACGAATTGATCTTGTAGGATTCCCAAGAAATTCTTCTATTTCTTCTGGAAGCAGATGATTATTCATCTGCTTCTCACGTTCCGGGAATAGCCGAGCCATTGAGGAATATCCGGAAAGGTATTTTGAGAATCGATCTGATTTTATCTCTGTTCGTTCCGTTTGAAGAAAGGAAGTATCTAAAAGAATTGATCTTTCTTTTAGTTGCTGAATCTCCGTTTGATTGATCAATGTGTGATATTCCGAACCCTCATTACTAATGGAATTGAAAGGATCTATGGATTGATCAGAAAATCCTTTCGATTGGCTAGAATCCATTACTTGAAAGAAAATGGATCTTATGGAATCATATTGAATATTTGATGATACATTCCGTACCTTGCTAAAAACCCGATTCCTGTTTACCAACCACGCATTGTCTAACCAAATCAAATTCTCTCTCGAGACGTTCCTCAAAAAATCCGATTTGTGCCGATTCTTCCCCCCAATAACGAAGAGATCTTGGCGGAATTGCCACATATGAAATTGAGCGCAATTTTGCAAAAAAATACCCCCCTTGTTTCTCGAGAGGAGAAGGGAAACATGTTCAATCTCGTTTGATTGAATAGTCGCCTCAGCTCCTTGTTGTTTGAAGAACCCCCCCTCATCAATTGGTCTTTTTTCGCGAAAAGCAGGCATGAGATAACAAATCAAATGTTTCACTAAAATTTCGAATAGCTGTCCCGAATTCAAGTTGATTATGTTTCGCTTCTTACTCGGAGAAAGGCGGTCAAAGAATTTCCAATCATGGTCCTTGCGGATCGGATCATTCGTATAGGATACAAAAAAAAACTCCAGATATTTTATATCTTTCTCTTTGAATGAGATCTCAATTCCAGCCGCAATTTCATTCGATATCTTACATCTGGAATTCCTCTTTTTTACGATCGCATTCCTCCATCGCCGCGAACCCCAGTTAGATTCAGACATGATACACTTTTTAGTTATTGGAAGAACCCAAGTACTTTCTTTCGGATCCATGAAACAACTCTCATAGATCTTTTTCCCTTTTGGAAGATACAGGAGCGAAACAATCAACCTATTGAGATTGGAAGACCAAAAGGATTCTTTCAATGTATAATTGGGGGGTCCAATGGAACGCAGAGGTTTAGGAAGAAGCCCCATCAAATAGATATTTTTTCTTTCGGCCCTATTTCGATTGTATATAAGGACCGCTACTACAAGTACAAGCAGTACTACACCTTTGATCGTGCAATGTCGACGAATTGAACCCTGTGAATCACGTGAAATTGGGACACTCAAAGTTCGGGAATCAAAAAGTTTTATAAAGCGCTCTTGGTGGAAAAAAAAGGAAGTGAAAGATTTCACCGAATCGGGTTGGATCCATGAATCCAAGAAATCGTGAGAATTCTTGATTTCTCTCAATTCGAAGATCCAGGATTTGAATTGATGTCCTCTCATTTCATTGATTCCTCCTAAAGAATCCAAAAGAATCTAAGTGAATT